ATCAATTTTTCTTGATTTCAATCAGTTTCTCATAAACAAATTGGAACTATTTACTTTATTTTTGGTATGTGAAGAGGCCTAGTTGGGTCAGGTTTAAGTGTTTTAATTCGACTTGAACTATCAACACCAGGAATTTTTATTGGAGACGATCAGATTTATAACGCAGTGGTAACCGCTCACGCTTTTGTTATAATTTTCTTTATGGTCATACCAGTTATGATTGGAGGTTTCGGGAACTGACTAATTCCACTTATAATTAATTCTGTGGATATGGCTTTCCCTCGAATAAACAACATAAGATTTTGACTTCTGCCTCCTTCATTATTTATATTGTTAGTATCTTTCTTCCTTGAAAAAGGAGTTGGTACTGGGTGAACAGTTTACCCACCACTATCGGGTAATGTTTCTCATGCTGGACCTGCTGTAGATTGTGCAATTTTCTCTCTACATTTGGCCGGTGCTTCATCTATTATAAGTTCAATCAATTTCATTACAACTATTTCATTTTTCCGAGGAGACAAAGTAAAATGAGAAAGAGTAAGTTTATTTGTTTGAGCAATTTTAATTACAGTCTTTTTATTATTGCTTAGCCTGCCTGTTCTAGCTGGGGGAATTACAATACTATTAACGGATCGTAATTTAAATACTTCTTTCTTTGATCCTGCTGGTGGAGGAGACCCTATTCTTTATCAACACCTATTCTGATTTTTTGGTCATCCAGAAGTTTATGTCTTAGCACTCCCAGGGTTTGGTATAATTTCTCATATCGTAATTTCTTACAGGGGAAAAAGAGATACTTTTGGGGGACTTGGAATGATTTATGCTATAATTAGCATTGGATTCTTAGGGTTTATCGTGTGAGCTCACCACATATACACAGTTGGGTTAGACGTAGACACTCGAGCTTATTTCTCGGCTGCCACAATAATTATTGCTGTTCCAACGGGAGTGAAAGTCTTCAGATGATTAGCTTCTATTTTTGGAATAAGGGATAACAAATTTAATCTGAGCATACTTTGAGTATTAGGATTCATTTTCCTATTCAGAGTTGGAGGCCTAACAGGACTGGTTCTATCAAGTGCTAGTTTAGATGTTAGACTTCACGATACTTATTATGTTGTCGCTCATTTTCACTACGTCCTATCTATGGGTGCTGTTTATTCTATTTTTGCTGGGTTTGTTTATTGATTTAGTTTAATAACAGGTGTAATGTTAAACAGAACTCTTCTAAAAAGCCAGTTCGTGGTAATGTTTGTTGGAGTTAATCTAACTTTCTTCCCACAACACTTCTTAGGATTAATGGGAATGCCTCGTCGATACTCGGATTACGTAGATAGCCTAAGATACTGAAACAACATTTCTAGTTTGGGTTCTATGTTTTCTTTAATTGCTAGCTTGATTTTCTTTACTTTTATCTGAGAAGCTCTACTAAGTAAGCGATCTCTAGTCTATATTGCTTATAACAACTATTCAACTGAATGAATTGATTCAACAGCTCCTTTAGCCAGACATACATTCGAGGAAGGGGTTATTAAATTCTCTTTTACAAATAACTAGCTCAATGTAACCTTTAATATTTCTTTATTTGCATTAAAGAAGAGGACTGTTTTAGTCCTAAAGGTAGTTAAAATAGCTAATAGAAGTGATAGCTTTTTGAGCTATTGATGGGATAATATCTCTTTTAACTAGATCTAATTAAAAATGGTGTAAAAAGCACAACAAATTTTCTATTTGTGGGTAACTTTATAGTTTTTTTAAAATCTAATATAGTATACAAAAATATGCCAAATTTAAGCTTTGGAGAATAAAGAAATTTATATTAGATCCGTGTATTGAGTAATAAACAACTTTAAATTCACAATTTAACATTTTAGATAAACTATCAATACTTATTGAGTAATAAACAACTTTAAATTCACAATTTAAATATTCAATAAAACTTTAGCTTCCGTTAAAGTTACTTTGTTACGACTTACTTCCAATGGAAGGTGACGGGGCGATTTGTACTCCTACCAAAATCTTTTCATATCATTCTTTTAAATAGATATTACTACTAAATCCTATTTAATGGAAATTTTTCAACTTCCCCTAATAAAGTGACTAATTAGTTCCAAAAAAACAAACATGCACCTTGACCTGTTGTCCGAAAGATAAACTTTTTTATGCCATTTTCTTCAAAATAAGCTATCAACGGAGGTATACAGAGTTTGTTGACCGAAGTCCGAGAGTTTTTGGCAGGTTCGAATGAGTACTTACTATTACATAATAAGTCCCTCTAGCTGAATGTGGTAGGCCGCCAGGTTCATTAAGTAATTCTCCTCTAGGAGGTAAAATTTCTTAGAAGAATACACGGGTCTCTAATCCGTTTTTCTGTCTTCTATCATAAAATTAATTTATTGGCCAAACTTTTAGTTTATACGTATTCAATTTTTAAATTAAAAAATGTTTTCCTTAGAAAATTTAGTCGGGTCGCTGGTTTAACCGCAGATGCTGGCACCAGCTTTTCCAACCCTCTGGATAAATCTAAAACTAATAATATTTTTTAAATTTCTTCACTGGATTGTACTTATTAAAAGTACCTTTTTTTCCATGAGACATAAAATCCAACCAAATTTGTTCAACCATAACGAAATCGAATTTTAGATGGATTACTCTTTTTTTCTTTGTAAAAGAAACACATCTTCAATGTTTCATCTAAACTCTTGTCAGCTCAAAGCTCCTTGCTTTTTCTCAAAGAACGTACCAACCAATAAAACTAATACCATAACAATAAAAAAGATAAAAATATGTTTGTTAAATAACAAAATGTTTATTTTTCAGGAGAAAGGGAAGTGAATCAACAAAAGAATCTCTATATCAAAAATAATGAATAGAATTATGAACATAAAAAACCGAACAGAAAATGGATTTCGTCTAGATCTGAATGTCTCGATACCACACTCGAAAGCTCTTCTGGCCTCTCGTGCATTTATTTCTATTCAAACAGAAACTAAAAAAATAACTAAAACAAAGATTGATGTTATAATCATAGCAGTAATTATGGATATAACCAAGTTCAACATATCAAAGTGATTCAACACTAAAATAAAACATTAATTTTAAGGGAGTTGATAGATCTAATACAAAAAGATCTTCAAATTCTAAATTTGACATATTATGATATACTATATTAGAATTAATATTAAAGGAAACGTAGTCTCTCTTTCAGGGTATGAACCTGACAGCCTAATATAGCTTACTTTAACACAATGAAAATATATACTACTTTGATAAAGTAGAATCGATAATTTATTTTATCTTTCATTATAGTATTAACAATTAGATTGAACTATAAATTCAACAAATCCTATAATTAATTATAAAAACTCAAAAGTCCTTTCGTACAAAAAGAGTTTATTTAAACAGATAGAAGCCGAGAATAAGATATAAATTCACCTTTTAATAATAATAAGTTTAAATTTGGAATGGCGTTAATATAGCTTTATGAGTTGTGAAAGTAGTGATAATAAAATTTTTGGTTAGATCCTTGCCCAGAAGGGATTCCAACTATAGGATCGGAGAAATCATATATGTCGTAGAATGTTTTACCGTGAATAGTAATGCTTCGCAGTTCGGCTTTATAGGCTAGCCACAGATGTTCGTCAAAATTGACACCGTGTTGGCTGCATTGGAATTCGTGACAGTTGTAAGGCATCTCTACAAATCAAGACATAACCTTATATTTAGTCGCATCTCTACGGCACCCTCAAACGTATAGATTAGCATTATTGTTGAACATTGATGTCAGCTTTATCTTATACTGTTCAAAGAAATCTTCTCTGTTTGTGTTCAGAGAAAAATAAGGATGACCTATATCAAGATTAGGCTTTAGCTTTCCAGCTTTCAACATGTAGTCGTCACCCATGGATATAAATAGATTATGAACTTCAAATTTGTATACGTTGATAATTGTAAAGAAAACAAAACTAAGTAAAATTACTAGTAAAATCTTTTTAGCTGCAGGAAATACTACCCTAGTTACTCCGAAAGGTATATTGTCTAAAGGGGGTGTGATAATTTTAATTAAAACGTAAATAACAACTAAAAAGGGGGTATAAAACAAAAAATTATTGTCTAAAAAAAATCCTATTATCGTGATATAAAAACACCCTACAGGTCAAATATCCGACCACGTAATATCATAATATGTGGAAAGATGTATATAGCCTCTGTATAAAATGAATGCTAATGTGTAACAAAATATACATATTAAAAACAATATTGTCATCTGATAGATTCTCGAAAAACTCTGAGAATTATAAATTCCTAACCTTTAAAAAGATTTCTACCATGCACACAGAATATAGATCAGATTGGGTTGCTGTTTTAACAAACTAATATCTATATATATACATTAGAAATAACCTCAATAAAAAAAACGATAATAGAAAATATATATTAAGAACTGTTAATTCTTGATCGTATGAGAGCTCATACTTTTCTAGATCAACTTATTACTTGGTTTTATTTATAATTTAAAGTCTCCTTCTAATCTGAATTTCATATGAAATTTCGGGTCTATGTTAGGATTATGTCTTGCTTTTCAAATTGTATCGGGACTTTTCTTGTCTTTTCACTATGCTCCAACCGCAGATGCCTTCCTTAACGTTGATTTTATCATACGAGAGGTTAACGAGGGTTGGTTTATGCGATTCGCACACGCTAACGGAGCATCAATATTCTTTCTTTTAATATACATTCACATTTTCCGTGGGTTGTTTTTTAAAAGGTACAAACTTAAAAAAGTTTGGTTAGTAGGAAATGTTATCTTCTTGTTAGCCATTCTAACAGCTTTCTTAGGGTATGTTCTACCTTGAGGGCAGATGAGCTTTTGAGCAGCAACAGTTATTACTAATTTAGTGAGAGCCGTTCCTGTAATTGGTAAAACTTTGGTGGAATGACTTTGAGGAGGATTTAGTGTTAGGACTGTTACTCTAAACCGATTCTATTCTTTCCATTTCTTGTTTCCTTTTATTTTATTAGTTTTAGTCCTGATGCATTTGTTAATACTACACCTGTCTCTTTCTAGAAACCCGCTAGGGATTAAAAAAAGAATAGATTACTCAGACTTCCATCAATATTTTACTAGGAAAGATTTATTTGGTCTAATAGTAATGTTTTTAGTATGAATATTTTTTACTTTCTTCTTTCCTAATTTATTTATTGATCCGGAAAATTATATGTCCTCTAATCCAATAAGTACACCAGCTCACATTAAACCGGAATGATATTTCCTTCCATTTTACGCGGTGTTGCGTTCTGTTCCTAATAAGCTCGGAGGAGTTATTCTTATATTGCTAATGATCATTATGTTGGCAGCTCTTTCTTTCATACGGAACAGTGAAACTAAAGTACATTTCATATTTATGAGTAAAAACAAAGTTCTACTGAGCTTGCTTCTTAGTTTGTTATTCTTGTTGTTTTGAATTGGAGCTAGACCGGTCGTTTATCCTTTCGATTCATTAGGAAAATTACTAACGCTATCTTACTTCCTGTTGTTTATTGCCAGATTTTTTAATTTAAAAGGTTACTCGAAATAGAAACTTATAAAAATAGTTTATTTAAAATTTTTACTTTGGGAGTAAAAGATTGATTATCGTCATTTTTATAATTGTAATAATAGCTTTAAATTACCTAATCTTGGTGTTTAGAATTATAATTTTATCCTCTTTCCATCCTATTTTTATAGGTATATTGATACTAGTACTATGTTTGTTTATTAGAACACTAATATCTTTAATAACATATTCCTGGTTAAGTTTTTTACTCTTCTATTTAATAAGAGGAGGAATCTTGATGTTGTTACTTTATATATCGTGTTTTAGGTTTAATCCTATCTTTAAGAAAAGCATTGTTTCCCTTTTAATTATTTTAGTTTCTTCATTAATCGTTTTCAACCAATATGTGTTCTCCTTTAAAAAATATTTTTCTAATTTTATGTGTACTGAAACAGGGATAAGCTTGGGCAATACCAACAACATGTGGATATTTATTCTAATCAGATTATTTATGTTTTTGTGTTTTTTCAACATTAGAAAGATTCTCACTTCGTTTTCTTTTTCAATACGAAAATTCTTCTTAAGAAGATATACAAGAACTGCTAATTCTTGTTAGTACTAATAATACCTTCTTATATCAAAATAACACCAATTTTATTATTAAAAGACAGGCCTTGACCTCTTATCGCCTCGTTAGGGGGATTTTTCATGGTAACCGGAGTTGTAATAATGTTCCACAAACATATCACTAGAATACTATTCTTTGGGATCTTTTTCCTTCTGTTGTCAATTTTTCAATGAAGACGAGATATAGTTCGAGAAAGAAGAATAATCGGAGGGCACTCTAAATTTTTCCAAAAAGCCTTGAAAGTGGGAATGTTACTATTCATTTTATCCGAAGTAATATTCTTTGCTAGATTTTTTTGAGGATTCTTTCATAGAAGAACTGTACCGTGTGTAGAGATCGGGGTTACATGACCTCCTTTTGGGATTGTAGCTATTAACCCATACGGAATTCCTCTATTAAATACAGTTATTCTTCTGAGATCGGGAATTTCTGTTACATGAAGACACCATAGTTTACAAAAAAATAATTTCGAGCAAAGGTTTTATGCTTTAGTTATTACTTGTCTACTTGGGTGAGTTTTCTTAAAGATTCAACTAAGAGAATACATTAATAGAAGATTCACTTTTGCAGATAGAGTCTTCGGAAGAGTTTTCTTTATATCAACAGGCTTTCACGGTCTTCACGTTTTTATAGGATCTATATTGTTGACTATTTCTGGGCTTCGGTTGTTTTATTTTCACTTCTCTAACAAACATCATATTGGCTATGAAGCAGCTATTTGGTATTGACACTTCGTTGATGTAGTTTGATTATTCTTATTTTGTTTCGTTTATTTCTGAGGGTATTAATATTTTAAATATGATTAATTATTTGTTATGTTTTCTTTGTATTTTTTTAGGGGTAGCTTTTTTCACTCTGGTAGAACGAAAATTGCTAAGTTACTCACAACTGCGTAAAGGCCCTAATAAAGTAATATTTATGGGGCTTTTTCAGCCTATTGCTGACGCTTTAAAGTTGCTTGCTAAGAGCAGAAAGATTCCTTTTATGAGTAATTTCTATTTTTATTTCTTTTCTCCGTTTTTTAGACTTTTATTAATATTGAGACTATGAATTTTATATTTTTCATCGGTATCATTCAATTGAATCTTTTTTGCCTTGCTGTTCTATTTGTGTATTGCTACAATGGCTGTGTACCCTATTTTAAGAGCGGGTTGATCTTCAAATTCTAAATATACTTTTATCGGAAGAATACGGAGACTAGCTCAGATTCTATCTTATGAAATTAGGTATATTTTCATAATCTTGACTATTATATTGTTTATTCTCTCTTACAGTCTAGAGGCATTCTCCTACAATACATGGTTTTTTGTTTTAACAAATCCTGTGTGATTTTTATGTTGAATGTGCTTATTGGTAGCAGAAACTAACCGAGCTCCCTTTGATTTTGCTGAGGGTGAATCTGAACTTGTGTCAGGATTTAATACAGAGTACAGAAGAGGGGGCTTTGCTATAATTTTCTTATCAGAGTATGGCAACATCATGTTCCTGTCAATGCTTACAAGCATTTTCCTAATAAATTTTATATCTAATTTTGTGTTAATTTTTTTATCGACTGTCTTGGTTTGTTGTGTGGTAGTATTTATTCGTTCCTCTTATCCTCGATTCCGATACGATCTTCTAATGACTATTGCTTGGCAAGTTTTATTATTTCTAAGGTTTATTTTTCTTATCTGAATGATAGCATTCGTTTGTTAAATGATTTAATAGTATAGATAATATTTTGAATTGTAAATTCAAAGACAAGTAATTTTTTAAGTCAAAGGCTGGATAATATATGTTCAATATAGTGGACTGCAGATCCGAAAAAGTTAGTAGCTTCAGCCTCGTATCTTCCTAATGCTACTTATTACTATAAAGTAAGTAAAAATAATTTCAAACTTAATATAGAAAGATTAAACTATACCTTTTGTATCAGGGTTTTACTATTTAAAAAATAAATTTAATATTAGAGACAAGAAGATTTAAATGGTTTTTTATCTTTACTGAGTGAGTAAATATTAAAACTATTTAGAACAGACATTGTATCGCTTCTTGTTATAACTAATTTCTATAATAAAACAGGGATCAGCTTTATACAAATTTACTTTCTTTTGCACATACAAAATATAAGCTTAGAAGTAGCTATTATCTTGTGTAAAAACTTAAATAAACCAAAACAAAGTATTTTATTAGAAATTTCTTAGTTAACTTAATACTAAGCTAACAATGTAAAAATGAGTATCTTATAATAACATGAAATAAATAATTCGGCAAAAATAACGGTAACTGTTTAATAAAAACATTTCCTTCTTATTTTTTGGAAGGTACGCCCTGCTCAATGTTTTGATTCAAAATAAATAGCCGCAGTAACCTGACTGTGCTAAGGTAGCGCAATCCATAGTTTCTTAATTAGAAACCAGTATGAATGGGCTAATACTGTTATGCTTTCTTATTTCATAAAAGAAAAATTTAAAATCTAAATTAAAATGTTAGAATGAATAAACAAGACGAGAAGACCCTGAGAAGTTTTCTTAAGAAATTAATTTAGCTGGGGAATCTAAAGATAATTAAACATCTTTTTCTTAACCTCTAAGAGATAAAGAGAAAAAATTACTCCGGGGATAACAGGGTAATTATTTTTTGAGTGCGTATTAAAAAAATGGTTTGCTACCTCGATGTTGGGTTAAAATTACAAAAATGTGCAGCAGCATTTTGGGTTAGTCTGTTCGACTATGAAAATTTTACATGACCTGAGTTTAGACCGGCGCGAGCCAGGTCGGCTTCTATCTGTTTAAATAAACTCTTTTTGTACGAAAGGACTTTTGAGTTTTTATAATTAATTATAGGATTTGTTGAATTTATAGTTCAATCTAATTGTTAATACTATAATGAAAGATAAAATAAATTATCGATTCTACTTTATCAAAGTAGTATATATTTTCATTGTGTTAAAGTAAGCTATATTAGGCTGTCAGGTTCATACCCTGAAAGAGAGACTACGTTTCCTTTAATATTAATTCTAATATAGTATATCATAATATGTCAAATTTAGAATTTGAAGATCTTTTTGTATTAGATCTATCAACTCCCTTAAAATTAATGTTTTATTTTAGTGTTGAATCACTTTGATATGTTGAACTTGGTTATATCCATAATTACTGCTATGATTATAACATCAATCTTTGTTTTAGTTATTTTTTTAGTTTCTGTTTGAATAGAAATAAATGCACGAGAGGCCAGAAGAGCTTTCGAGTGTGGTATCGAGACATTCAGATCTAGACGAAATCCATTTTCTGTTCGGTTTTTTATGTTCATAATTCTATTCATTATTTTTGATATAGAGATTCTTTTGTTGATTCACTTCCCTTTCTCCTGAAAAATAAACATTTTGTTATTTAACAAACATATTTTTATCTTTTTTATTGTTATGGTATTAGTTTTATTGGTTGGTACGTTCTTTGAGAAAAAGCAAGGAGCTTTGAGCTGACAAGAGTTTAGATGAAACATTGAAGATGTGTTTCTTTTACAAAGAAAAAAAGAGTAATCCATCTAAAATTCGATTTCGTTATGGTTGAACAAATTTGGTTGGATTTTATGTCTCATGGAAAAAAAGGTACTTTTAATAAGTACAATCCAGTGAAGAAATTTAAAAAATATTATTAGTTTTAGATTTATCCAGAGGGTTGGAAAAGCTGGTGCCAGCATCTGCGGTTAAACCAGCGACCCGACTAAATTTTCTAAGGAAAACATTTTTTAATTTAAAAATTGAATACGTATAAACTAAAAGTTTGGCCAATAAATTAATTTTATGATAGAAGACAGAAAAACGGATTAGAGACCCGTGTATTCTTCTAAGAAATTTTACCTCCTAGAGGAGAATTACTTAATGAACCTGGCGGCCTACCACATTCAGCTAGAGGGACTTATTATGTAATAGTAAGTACTCATTCGAACCTGCCAAAAACTCTCGGACTTCGGTCAACAAACTCTGTATACCTCCGTTGATAGCTTATTTTGAAGAAAATGGCATAAAAAAGTTTATCTTTCGGACAACAGGTCAAGGTGCATGTTTGTTTTTTTGGAACTAATTAGTCACTTTATTAGGGGAAGTTGAAAAATTTCCATTAAATAGGATTTAGTAGTAATATCTATTTAAAAGAATGATATGAAAAGATTTTGGTAGGAGTACAAATCGCCCCGTCACCTTCCATTGGAAGTAAGTCGTAACAAAGTAACTTTAACGGAAGCTAAAGTTTTATTGAATATTTAAATTGTGAATTTAAAGTTGTTTATTACTCAATAAGTATTGATAGTTTATCTAAAATGTTAAATTGTGAATTTAAAGTTGTTTATTACTCAATACACGGATCTAATATAAATTTCTTTATTCTCCAAAGCTTAAATTTGGCATATTTTTGTATACTATATTAGATTTTAAAAAAACTATAAAGTTACCCACAAATAGAAAATTTGTTGTGCTTTTTACACCATTTTTAATTAGATCTAGTTAAAAGAGATATTATCCCATCAATAGCTCAAAAAGCTATCACTTCTATTAGCTATTTTAACTACCTTTAGGACTAAAACAGTCCTCTTCTTTAATGCAAATAAAGAAATATTAAAGGTTACATTGAGCTAGTTATTTGTAAAAGAGAATTTACAGATCTTTGAAACTTATCAATTCCCTGTTAGATAGTACTTCTACTTTAATAGGTATGAAGCTGTGATTTACTCCACAAATTTCAGAACACTGTCCGTAGAAAACGCCTCTGTATAAAGGAAAACACGCAGCTTGACTAATTCGACCTGGTATGGCATCTATTTTAATACCAAGAACAGGAACTGTTCAAGAATGTAGAACGTCCGAAGATGTTACTATAACTTGGGTCATTACTTTGTTAAATAATAACATGTTTGTTGTAGTGTCCAGCAGTCGGAACTCCCCTTTATCCAGATCATTCGTTTGTTTTATAAAACTGTCGTAAGTTGAGTTTTTTGTAATAAATGGGTACTCATAAGATCAGTATCATTGATGAGCAATCACTTTAACAGAAAATACTCTTTTCATAATTTCATCTAAGTAGTATAAAGCTTTTATAGAGGGGAAAGCTATTGCTAATAAAATAAAGGCGGGCAGTACCGTTCAAAGGAATTCTAGTCATTGATACTCCATGTACTCAACATTAAAGTACTTGTTTAAAGAGAAAAGTAATAGGCCCCCTGCAACCAAAAGGCTAATTCTTACCAACACCACAAGTGCTTTATCGTGATAAAATGTTAATTTTAATATGTTTAATCTATTAGAATCTTGAAATATTAAAGATTTAAAAAATATTTCCAATATAAATAAACTTTTAAATTTTAAGTTTAATGTACATATACTATATTAGAATTAATATTAAAGGAAACGTAGTCTCTCTTTCAGGGTATGAACCTGACAGCCTAATATAGCTTACTTTAACACATTTTGAAATAAATAATTTCTTTATTAAAATATCGGCTTAATATTACTAATAGAGACACTCCTACAGTAAAAGTTATAACTCTAAAAGCAAAAAACGAGATACACAACATTCTTGTTTGCAGGTTGCTGACCAAACTTAAATAGAAAAAATAAATCACGTTCATCGTTTCTATCATCATCAGAAAAATAATGAATCGTGAGTATCGGAATAACATCATAATGACAAAAAATAGAAAAATAAATATTAGTATATTATTAAGAAAGTTAGATTATTTAGATTTTAAACCTTCAAAGTTTAAGGAAAAGTTACTTTTACTTTCTGATTTAAAAAAGGCTAGTTCCTTCCACTAAATCCAAAATTTAGTATGCAAATACACTATTTTTAATTAGATTTTAGAGGTTACTCATCTTTAATTTACAAAATTAAAATTTTTATTTAAAATATAAAATCTTATATTTCTTAGCATAAAAAATATATTTACGGTTAGAATAGTCATCGTATTAAGCTACCTCAGAAGAAGAAGATTTACAGCTTATAATGAACACTTATTGATAATAAAAATTGATGCAGTTTCTTTTTGAATGTTAATTATCGTGTTATTACTGTGAGTTAGTAGTTCTTTTTCTGAATTTATTATTAAGCCTGCTTTCGTTGTTATGATGGTGTTTTTATTCTTTTCATTCACAATAAACAACTTAACAATCTTTTTTCTTAGGTTCGAAAGAACTCTTATTCCCATTCTTTACACGATTATTCAAGACGGTATGAGACAGGAACGTCTAAAAGCCTCTTTTTACATATTCTTTTATACGATTTTTAGTTCTCTACCACTTCTTTTTATTATTTTAATGATAAATAATTCTCTTATATATTCATTTGAGGTTATATCTTTAACCTACATCTACCCATCTTTATTTATGTTAATGGTTTTTGCTTTCATGGTAAAAATGCCTGTTTTCTTTTTTCATGCCTGATTACCTAAAGCTCATGTCGAGGCTTCAACACTTGGATCGGTGTTTTTGGCTGGTCTCCTTCTAAAATTAGGTTCTTACGGGTTTTATCGATTTGCTAACATGTTTGCCATAAATCTTAACTCTTACGTTTTAAGGTTAGGGTTGGTTGCTTCTGTTGTTAGAAGAATGATATGTGTTATTCAAACAGACTTGAAAGTGATGATTGCTTTTTCGTCTATTGTCCATATAAGAATAAATCTCATTATTCTGGCACAACTAAAAAGAGTGGTCGAAGAATCTTTTATTATGGCCAACTTAAGTCATTCTTTGATTTCTGCTGCCCTTTTCCTAGGGTTTGGGAGAAATTATTCTTGATTAAAAAGTCGTAGTAGACTTCTTCTAAAAGGAATATTTCTGCTATCTCCAGTGTTCTTTTTCTGCTGGTTTATTATTTGTTTTTTAAATATGTCCCTTCCCCCCTCAATCGGATTTATTGGAGAAGTACTAATAACTTCCATTGTTTTTTCTTTCACTAAAAGTTTCTTTTTAATTGCCGTTCTAATGTCAATCTTATTCTGATTTGTCGGAATTTATTGTTTAATTCTGTTTACCAGAATCTCGCATGGAAAATACTTACAAAAAAGTATTCTGTTTTTTAACAACAACAATCTCTGTTTAGTATTCTTTATTAGGCATACTCTAATCCCTCTTATTTTAAATCCATGGTTTTAAAGTTATGAGATCTTATCTCTTCTTATACTTTCAAAGTATAATCTATGTAACTTATAGCTTACCGAAGATTTGGTGAAAAAATCATTTTAAATTGTCAATTTAAAGTTTTACTGAGTAAATTCTTCTATATTCGTAAATTTTCAAGTTTTAACTATAAATCTTCAGTTCGTATGTAATGTGTTCCTTTTTAGGTTAATGTTTTATTTAATGTTCTTTGTTGGACTAATAAACAAAAACCGATTTTACTACTTTCACAACATAGTTGTTAATTTAGTTTATAAGATTTTCAAAAGACAAGAGAAGTTAACTAACACTTCTTTTATTTTAGCTGTGCTTTTCTTATTGTTGTTCATATCTAACATTTTAGGGTTAATCCCAATAGGAATTTCTCTTACAACACAACTAATAATTATTTTCCCTCTTGCTCTAGTTAGATGAAGATCTAGGTTTATTTCTAACTTAGTGTTCGACTATAAAAACTTCTTTAGAAGGCTAATTCCTAAAGGAGTTACGTTGGCTCTTTCTCCGGTTCTTTCAATCATTGAATTAATAAGACACCTTCTCCGTCCAATTACTCTTGCAGTTCGGCTGGTTGCAAACATAACAGTGGGTCACGTTGTTTTAGCTTTAATTATAATTACATGTTTTAGAAGCATCTTTAGTAGAATCTTTACTTTTGTTATTATTTTAAGATTATGGTTAGGTTATTCATTAGTAGAAGGTGCTATTGCTCTAATTCAAGGAGGTGTATTTGCCATACTAAATTTACTTTATTCTACAGACCATTTATAAAAAATTATAATACATATTGTTTATATTTCTTGATGTTTTCTCACTGTGGTTAGTATCTCAGTGAGCTCTTTATTCTTAAAAGAAGAAATCTTTCTATTTTTTAATTTTAGCATATTTGAAATCAGATTTTTAGTGGATTTCTTATCTATTGTATTCTTCAACACGCTAATAATCATTGTTACATCTGTGTTTTTCTTTGCAAAAGAATATATAAAAGGAGAAACTCTTATGTTCCGATTTCTATTTTTTACGCTTATATTCATTTCATCTATAATCTTCTTTATCTTCGGAAGGAGAATTTTCACCTTGCTGATTGGGTGAGACGGCCTAGGGGTAACTTCATTTTTTCTGGTGTTATTCTTTCAAAATTCATCGTCTTGAGCAGCAAGAATAAAAACTGCAATAACTAATCGGCTTGGTGACGGATTCTTAATTATTGTGTTCGCATCACTTTTATTAAGAAATAACGTTTTTATTGAGAAAATGTTCTTCATCCCCACTATCTTATTACTATTCTTAATTTTAGGAAGATTTACTAAGAGAGCTCAATTTCCTTTTAGTAATTGATTACCTGCTGCCATAGCTGCTCCTACTCCTATCTCTTCTCTAGTTCATTCTTCTACTTTGGTGACAGCGGGAGTATTCTTAGTAATTCGATTTTCTAGTTTTTTTTCTTCAATCGCCTCTATCAAAATAATGATGTTGGTGAGAGGACTGATCACTATGATTTTTGCCGGGTTAATTGCTTTAATAGAAAAAGATCTTAAAAAGGTAGTAGCTCTGTCTACTTTAAGACATCTTGGACTAATAATAACTAGATGCTCATTAGTGGGTCCTTTGTTTGGGTTTTTTCATTTAATTATACACGCTATTTTCAAAGCTCTTTTATTCATTAATATGGGCTATTTAATTATCAGAAGGGGTCACAACCAAGACAGTCGACTTCTTAGACTAAACTCAGATTATTTAACCATATCGGTTATGTTTAGATTGTTTAGAATAATTGGGTTCTATTTTTTTAACGGGTTTCTATCAAAAGATTTAATCATCTTCACAAGTCTGGCTTTTAGAAACAAAAACTTACTGTTGTTAGTATTTATGTTTTTAGGGTTCTGCTTGACCGTGTCTTATTCAATACGATTCTTTCTTAGTTTGTTCTCTTACTTTAAAAACGTTCAGATTAGTTTAAAAAAATCTCTATTTAAAAGAACCATCATACTGATAGTATTGTGTTTAGTAGCTGGGGAGCTTATGAAAAAACTACTGCTAGACAACTATATATTCTTTTATTCAGAGAAAATATCCTTCTTTATTCCAATTCTAGTTCTCGTATCGGGAATTTTTATTCACAAAATAGCAGAGTATATTAAAACTATGTATTCTATCGAGAGAATGTTTTTCCTAAATTTCATTCTTGGTAACTGACTTGTATTTATAAACAACAAATTGATTAGATTTAGAAACAAAGAAATAAATAATACCGTTAATGTTCTGTTGGAAAGAAAAATCTCAAACAGTAACATACAGCAATTTTCTAACTCTCTTCTTACCTTCTTCTTCTTTTTGACTGCATTCTTCATGTGGGTGCTTCTTTTCATAGTTATTTTATCTTCTTATAGTTTATGCAAAATATAGTACTGAAGATACTAAGAAATATTTTTTAAGAAGAAAACTAAGCAAATAAATTTAGACTTCTAATCTATTAAAGAGAGAATATCTCATGCTTATTTAACAATAATAATAAAAACTTATGTGTCTTCTACTGTATTATTAATTCTAAGATTGATTTTCTTAGTGAGAAGCAGATCTCCTATTTTTTTCTGAATAATATTAGAGCTAAACTTAATGTTTGTTTTGTTCCTTATATTTGAAGATTCTTCGACCGTTAAAGCTATAATTTGTTATTTTATTTTCCAAGTTTATGGAAGGCTACTCTTTATTTATGGTTTCATAAGGGTTAATCTGATGTTTTTAGCGTTTTTAGGGTTAAGCGTTAAATTCGGTTTGTTTCCTTTTCATGTTTGACAACCATATGTATTTACTTTTTCAAGATGAAAGACTTGCTTCATTATTGCTGGACCTCAAAAGGCTTTTCTAATCTTACTATTTATTTTCTTTAACATAAAGATAAACGACTTCATTATGGGAATTATTATTCTGACTGTGTTGATCGTTAATTTGTATTTGGTTTTTTTGTATGATCTAAAGAAGACTTTCGCTTTCCTGTCTATTAGGAGGGCAACCTGATTGTTTTGTTTAATTAGATGGTCGATCGAGTCCAACTTGTGGTTTTTGTACTTATACAACATCCAACTGTTGTTTATGTTTGTCATGTTCATGATGTGAGAACTACAAAGACTTGAGAGTAAAAAATATCTTAATATGTTACTTTTAATGTTTATCGTTAGATATTCCGGTATCCCCCCAATAATTGGCTTTTTTATGAAACTTCAAATCTTGAATTTCTTCTTTTTCTTTTATCAAAGTATTCCTCTGCTTCTGTTGTTTACCATAATTATGATTCCATCGACGTTTTTTCTAGTTTACTACAGAATAACGTTTTTCTTAAAAAAGAAAATAATTATAATTCAACACGTTTCTCTTTTCTACATTACATTTGTACTAATGTTTTTTATGGTTCCTTCATTTTATATTTTCATTTAACTTTTTAATATAATTAGTATGTCTATTTTCCAAATAGAAAGTCCATCTAGGAAGAGTTAATAAGAGTTGCCTTCTTTTAGGTCGAAACTAAATATAATTATATATACTATCTTATTACTTATGTTAATTCCTAAAAACTTATAGTTTTAGGGCTGACTGATTAACAGATTTCTTTAAGAAACATCTTTAGATCG